TTAAGAATTCCGTTGGGATGCTCCAATTTTGAAGATACTTAGTTCAAATTATTCGGGTGAATAGAATGAACAAAACAAAAAGAGTTACACATCATGAATTTTGTACCACAGATATGAATAAAGCATATACCTCCAGACATCTAGCTGAATAAGCGATCCATACTGGATAATAAATATCTGTATCAACCTATATTTTCAACCCGTAGAATAGATATTCACTATAAATGAATTATGTGCCAGGAACCAGATTTGAACTGGTGACACGAGGATTTTCAGTCCTCTGCTCTACCATCTGAGCTATCCCGACCCTTCTCACCGCATCATCCTTATTTTTACTCGAATACTTCGGTCTATGTTAATTAAAAAGACTAACAAAAAGATTACAAAGTTTTATTCCGGCTCTGCCTTTTTGTGTTTGTGAAGATTCACAACCAAGACTTTAGAAATAAGTTTCGATACGAGTAAATAGTATGGATTTTTAATGATTAAAAAAGAGATTAAAAAAAGGTATTCTGTTCTCAAAGATGTTAATTTGTACGTGTATCATAAGATACTATATGTGATAAAAAAAGCATTTTGTTCAGATCCATTTGTGAAAGAGTAGAAGGTATGAGAAAGAAAACAAATTTTGAAACGTTAACGAAAAGAGAGAATCAGAAGAATAATAATAAGGGAATCGGAGTCAAATAGGCTTTTTTGGGGATAGAGGGACTTGAACCCTCACGATTTCTAAAGTCGACGGATTTTCCTCTTACTCTAAATTTCATTGTTGTCGATATTAACACGTAGAACGGGACTCTATCTTTATTCTCGTCCGATAGTTTCTTAAAAGAAAAGATGTATCATACCTGGGGGTCAATAATTTGATCAACTAATCTAAATATTCGATTCTTTTTTTTTCAACTTGGAATACATTAACAACAATTATCTTATTTGTTATAGAATTTTTTGTTAGTTGTTATTTAATTATCTTATTTGTTATAGAATTTTTTGTTAGTTGTTATTTAATATAACAAGAATCAAATATAACAAAATCAAAATACAGAATCAGGTCATCATTAATTATTTGAAATAGTATTTCAATCAATTTCAGCATATACACTATATATACGTATGTATATACTTTTTTATCCTATCGGGATTGGGAGTTGGGACGGAAGGATGCCTTTCCTAAGAAAGGCGGTCAACCGAACCCCATTTGTTAGATGTTAGAACATCTTCCATTGAGTCTCTGCACCTATCCCCTTGTTTTAGTTTTATTCCCGGTTTCTGAACCTTTCTTTGTTTTTGGAAAATAGGATTTGGCTCAGGATTGCCCTTTTTTAATTCCAGGGTTTCTCTGAATTTGAAAGTTATTCACTTAGTAAGTTTCCATACCAAGGCTCAATCCAATTAAGTCCGTAGCGTCTACCAATTTCGCCATATCCCCTTTCTTTATATCTCATTATTGCAATTCTATTCTATTTTTTTTGTCTATCCTCTCCTCTTGAATATCTTTAAAGAGGGACCCTATTTCCATTTTTTTTTTTGTGCAATCAGAAATAATTCTATCATTTCGATATCCTCAATTCAATATGTATGTATATACACCGCGTATTAGATATGCCCTTGCTTCCCTTTTTTCGGGGGAACTTTGAATACTCGAAGGATCGCTTCTTTACTTTGTTTTTTTTTTAGAATCAAAAAGTTTTACAAATTCAAAGATAAAAAGATAAGTAGTATTCTATGTAAATTGAAATTAAATAAATTGATAAATTGAAACGAAAGTTCAATTAAAGTACCATTATACTATATAAGATAGATAAAAGATTACTATTAAAAGAGAAGGTAATATGATAAAAGTAATATGAAGTGAAGTATAACTGAAGTCCAGACTGTCAATTTCTAGCATCAAGTTCTAGTATAAGAATAATAAATTGAAAATTGACAAAGAGCTATTGGAATATTTCTTTACAACTCTAGAAGCCTTTGTTTACTTGAGTTCCTATACATATAATAATTGTTCTTATTTTAGCCCGCTTAGCTCAGAGGTTAGAGCATCGCATTTGTAATGCGATGGTCATCGGTTCGATTCCGATAGCCGGCTTTTGTCAATTTGGTTGATTTTTTACAATGTCTTTTTGTTTTGAAAGAAAAGAGATGAAAGAAAAGAGTATTGAAAAGGCCTCTCTTCCCTTTTTTCAAAGGGTCCCCGATCCAGTATAAATAAATATTATGTAGTTAGCAATTGCATTGCTAATAATTTTGCATTTTTCTTCAATTCATCATTTTGACTTGAAGAAAAATGAGAGTCGTTAAATCTTCGCAGAATAAATTCGGGACTTCTTACTAACTATATAGACCTTTACCTTTCTTTAATACCAATACCCTATAGTTTATATATGGATCTATATTATCTAATAAATATTATTATTAAATATTATAATATATATATATAAATAATATAAATTATAAATTATATAAATCTTTAGGAGTATTCTATTTTTCATATATTTTCTAT